ACCAGATTGCCCCAGTGGATAAATAAGGAATACGGAAACAAAAACAGCGATTGGAGCAGAGAATGAAATTGCATTATAAGGCCGCAATTGAACAGACCGAGCAAGTTCAAATTGACGTAACATGAAACCTATTAGTGCAAAAGCCCCATGGAGAGCGACAAAAGTCCACAGACCGCCTAATTGACACCAACGAGTAAAATCCCCTTGCGCTTCCGGGCCCCATAGTAGCAACAAAGAGTGTGCTAAACTATTGGCAGGGGTGGAAACTGCCGCGGTTAAGAAATTACAACCTTCCAAATAGGAACTAGCCAATCCATGGGTATACCAAGAAGTTACAAAAGTTGTCCCTGTAAACCAACCCCCTAAAGCGAAATAAGCACAAGGAAAGAGCAATAGGCCGGACCATCCTACAAAAACGAAACGGTCCCTTCGTAACCAGTCGTCCATAATATCAAATAGATCATTTTCTTCTTTAGTAACTCTACCAAGGGCTATAGTCATAGTGATCCTCCTATTCAATTACTTCAACCATTTCCGAGCACCTCATATCACTTCCAAGGCATACGATAGTTTGATTATCTGTGGACGATTTCTTTCTCGTTCAATGCCCTTTTTCAAAGGTCTCGAAGATAGAAATTTTTCATTTTTATCTATGGGGTCACAACCGAGGTCGTGGTAAATCCATGAATTTGATTCGATTAGTTTTTCTTATACTATAGAAATAAACATTTGAATTCAGCATTATTCCATGACTCCTATTTCAAAGCCTATCTTTTAAGGAAAAATGAAAATAAAAGTAACCCCTCTTTTCCCACTCGCTCTCTATTGCATGAGTGGAAGAACAAAAATTGGATTCTGAAAAAAAAAGAAAGATATTGAAAAAAAAAATTGACTTTCGAAATCAATTTTTATGTGTAGCGGAAAGGAGTTGCGATTTCTTCTTATTCCTATAGAACATCTAGTAACAAGAATATGAAATCGTAAATAGCGAAAAATTCTTGCAAAAATTCTTGCCTTGCGCGGTCTAAGTCTAAGAAAATACAAAAAATCCGCTTATACAATTTCATCTACATCGAATTTATATATCAGAATAGTGGATAGAGGCATCATTCAAGGAGTCAGGTCTACTTACTTTATCTTTCTTTCCAATTTTATGGTGGGTTTGATAAGAACCCTTTTTGTTTATTTTGTTTTGTTTATTTGTTTATAAATAATCGAAAAAAGAGTTTTTTATTTTTATATAACCTGCTTGTTTTATTATAACAAGTCCTATATGAAAATGCCCGCTGAAGAGAAAATCTATCTGATTGTTTCTCAGCCAATATCGAATTTTAGAAAGAAAAAAGAAGAATTTTCTTCTTTTTTTTATTAACATTAAGAAAAAAGAATATAATTAAAATGGAATTGGCAATATAATTTTTATGGACTTTTGAAAGAAAAAGGAAGGATTTTTTGCAATCGTTATTTCTTGCCTCTGTCATATCACGGAAACCTTTCGATTTGGAACGGGGAGAGATGGCTGAGTGGACTAAAGCGGCGGATTGCTAATCCGTTGTACAATTTTTTTGTACCGAGGGTTCGAATCCCTCTCTTTCCGCCCCCTCGGATCATTTGGGACTTTCGAATTGGAAGGAATTCTGACCCCCAGATTTTCTCATAGATAAATGTACGAAACAAATCTAATTTGTAAGAAAAAATTCCAAAAAAATTTGGATTTTTACTCCTCACGCCCAGGATTACGTCCTGGGTCATTAGATAAGAATCCAAAGATAAAGAGGGAAACAAAGAATATCACTACTGTATAAACAAAAAGTTTGAGAGTAAGCATTACATAATCTCCAAGATTTTTTTTTAAGGAATAGATTACCCGTTTTTCCTTACCACACAGATCCACTAGGATGGGTTTTGTTTATTTTTACACCTAAAAATGCAAAAATCAATTCTGGAAAAAAATTGCAAGAATTGATTTATAATAAGCACTCTTATCAATATCAAAAATTAGGTTAGGTATTGTGTGGGTACCTAAAGGTACCTGCTCAACGTAGGTGCAGGGGGTGGGGTAGAAAGGCGGATCCCAATTTATTGCTGCAGCTATACATTCAATGTAGAAGAATTCGAATTTTAGAATCGAAGGTTCATAATATAAGACTTCTCGGCTTTTATTCATTTTTAGAATTTTTTTGGAATGAATACATCATTCAATTTGGCAGACAGAACAGAGTAGTAAAGATTTCATCGAAAACTTACAGCAGCTTGCCAAACAAAGGCTAATAGAAAAAAGAGTATAGGTATGACAGGCATAAAATCCACGATTGGGTTGAAAATGGCATAAGCTTCGGGCAATTTGGCGAAGAAAAAACTAGTCGGATAAAGAACAGAATTAAAACAGATACAGGTTAAACTAAGTATATTAGGCATAACAAGCATTTCGTTCTTGTAGAGTATATAATTGGATTTTGATTGAGTTATTTTTCTAAGGGAAAAAAGAAAAGGCGGGTTCAAAATCCTTTTTTCTTCGGACTTTCCCAAACGCAAAATATCTCCTTGTATTCGCACTCTCAAATGAGAATGGAAGAAATTCGACTTTCATATAATATCTTAATAGAATTCCATGTAATGATCAATGCATTTTTTGGATTCTATATTATCTGCATGTCTAGAATCCTAGCAAGAGAGTATCCCTCATTTTTTATGTAATTGAAGTGGGATTGACGAATAACAAATAAACATAATAGTGTTTATTAGTGTCGCATAAAACCAGAAATGGGGCGTGGCCAAGTGGTAAGGCAGCGGGTTTTGGTCCCGTTACTCGGAGGTTCGAATCCTTCCGTCCCAGATTTTTTCTGATGAAACGAAAGATGAAATCATATTGTACCCCACACGAGACAAAAGAAAGTTTATTAAAGAGAATAATTATCTCTTATGAACTCTTAGATTAGATGCATTTCTAAGCATTCTTTTTCTTTCTCAGAAAACATAATCAAGTGTCAAGTCCAGTCAAATTGAATATCTTTATTTTCATGAAAAATTGGGTCTATCAGTCACATTCAGGATATGCCCCTACTACTACTCATTACTCATATGTGTTTTGAAATTCGAACTTCTTAGATAAACTTTATGCTCCATATCCATGAAGGGGGAATTCTTACATGATACATTTGACATCTAATGTGAAAGAAAAGAAGGACCCCCTATTTCTTTTTCCCGAACTAAAGAACTAAAGTAAGTAAATAAAAAGAAAATAAAGGGGGTATCCTAATTCTATATTTCATGGCCAGATTAAAGAATAGGAAGTTTTTAGTTTCAGCACAGGTCTTAAAACTTTTGACCAAGATCGGCTTGCGAAAAAAGAAAAAGGGTTTCTATTCTATGGATAGGAACTCCATTTTTGTATTTTAGATATTATCTGATTTGCAAATATCCATTTCTAAATCAATGGAATGTGAGGATTAGAGAGAAATTCATATATTCTGTCTACTCGGCTTTCGAATTAATTGAAAAAATTGGAAACTTGACATAAAACACTGTATAAAAAATGAGACCTATCCCTTTATGATAGAGATAGATTTTTGTTGTATTATATTATTAGTAAAAAGGGCCCCTCTTTGGTTAAGCGAAAACCATCTCGATCTGCGATTCTTTAAATATCCAGAATGATCCATTCTGGTAAGGATAAGGTAAGAACTGTTCGTTGGATAGAATGGATTCAAAAAATCATACTTCTCCTGATTTTTGATTTGGAGTTGCTTCTTTTAGGTAAAAGAAAGAATGCTATAAGTAAAAGCAAAGGCCTTAATTTGACTTTACACGAAATGTGTTTTTTTTTACTTCATTTTTTTCCCTCTTTTGGTATTCGAGTCGAAGAAGTACGAGAATTCTATAACTACCAAAAAACTTTCAATCTTTTCATTGGAATAGTTTATTTAGTTAATAGTTAATTGTTTTTGTTATGGAAAAATATATTGCTAATCTAATTCTAATATAGTAATTAAATTAATTAAACTTTTTTTGAGGTTGATAGTTTATTTTTTTTGAGGTTGGTAGTTTATTTGTTGGAGAAGAGTCGATCCTTCGCTTCTCATTTCAGGATTGACCATCTCGAGTCCTCTGTTGAGGATGGAAATTCAATAAAAAATAAGTCTTAAGCAAACTTGTTTATTCGTCTTTTTCGAACTATGTTTCCTTCATATGATAGAATATGGGTTTAAATAAATTGGATCTTTGCGGAGTCTTCCCCGATAAATACTTATTTCTTTTATCCATATTTCTCCATAGATAGCAAGTTTGAATTAGTATACAAAAAACTAAACTAAACCAATGACTATTCATGATCCCATCCATATTGGATCAATTCCCTATACCGCTTTGCAATGAAATTAGAGGAATGTTTGTTATGGTAAAACTTCGTTTAAAACGATGTGGTAGAAAGCAACGTGCGACTTGAAGGACATGATCGATTGTGGATTTTGTTATCCATCATTTTCCATAGTAATGAAAATGCTCTTGGCTCGACATAGTCTGTTCTATTCGTCCCGAACCAAATTTGTGCTGGGTTGTTTGTAAGTAAATAGTACACGATGGAGCTCGAAAGGACAGAATTGATTTTTTATCAAGGGAAAGAATCTAGGGTTAGTGAAAACTAATAAATTAGGCCAACTTTGTCAGTCTATCCTTAATATAGAAATCGAAAGGTTAAAATAAGAAAAAAGTCCAATTTTGGAAGATTGGAAAAACTCTTTCAATTAAAAGTCTATCAGAATCAATCGCCCATATTCGATTTCTATAGAAGAGGGAAATGCTTTATCGAAGGAAATAAGAAAAAAAGGGTATGTTGCTACTCTTTTGAAAGAAAAAAGAATAGGAATTCCCGAAGTAATGTCTAAACCCAAGGATTTCACAAATCAAAGATAAAGAATTCCGGAACAAGTAAACGCGATTTTCAATTGTCTCAACAATTGAATTGGATCAGAATAAGGAATAAAAGTCAATTCGTTCGAGATGAGACAAAGAAAAGAGTTTAGAGACGACTCAAAAAATTTGGAAGGATTTTTCCTTTTAAGTCTGTCAGTCAAAATTAACCAACTTGAGTCATGAGTATAAATGAAATTTGTTTTTTCTGTAAGGAAATTAATGCAAGTCATAGTCTAATTTCTATCTACTTGTATTTATTATAGACAGAAATTCAAATCTTTTTCTCGAGCCGTATGAGGAGAAAACCTCCTATACGTTTCTAGGGGGGGCATTGTTTAGCTACATCTATCCCAATAAGCTGTCTATCGAATCGTTGCAATTGATGTTCGATCTCGAAGAGAAGGAAGAGATCTTCGAAAAGTAGGTTTTTATGATCCGATAAAGAATCAAACTTGTTTAAATGTTCCAGCTATTCTCTATTTCCTTGAAAAGGGTGCTCAACCTACAAGAACTGTTTATGATATTTTAAGGAAGGCAGAATTCTTTAAAGAAAAAGAAGGAACTTTGAGTTAATTGAAGAACTAAATGAATAAAAAAGTAGGAGAGGATCACTAGTATCCCTCGTTGTCTAATTATTTAGACACAATTTGCCTCTTTCTTAGTCCTATTTTTGACTGGATTTATGTCGTGCCAATCCAACATAAGCCCTTATTTTATTTACTTTTTCTATCTAATTTGTTTTCTTACCATTGTATTTCCATTGACAAAGGTCTATTGAACAAATAGAATTTGTAGATAGATGGGTCTCTTTATCCTCACTCCATATTAGGTTTTTCTGTCTACACTTCGCTCAAATGATAGGGTTGTCCCTCTTGCATGTACTCTCATACAAGATTTCTTTATATAAAGAAATCTAAATTGCTAAAAAAATGACAATTTTGCTATCGTGATTGGGGCCGCTCCTTTTTTAACCTTAGTGAAATTTAGCCGGACCTGTTCATTTTGGCATTTGAGTGTTTTTAATGGGCGATAAAATCTTTCTTTTAATGTTTTGCTAGTTCAATGTTTTGACAGGAGCGTGCGGTGTAATTCCATTGATTTTTGGGTTTCGATCGTATCTAAGATCCTATTTTATCTGGGTTGCTAACTCAATGGTAGAGTACTCGGCTTTTAAGTGCGACTATGATCTTTTACACATTTGGATGAAGCAACAAATTCGTCCAGACTCTTGGTAGAGTCTAGAAGACCACGACTGATCCTCAAGGGTAATGAATGGAAAAAATAGCATGTCGTAATAAAATCAATTTCTTATTTTTGATTTTTGGAATGGAATAAAAAATTCCGATTTTCTGGGTCTAGTGAATAAATGGATAGAGCCTGGCTCCAATTCTGGTAAAATAAAAAGCAACGAGCTTAACTTCTTAATTGAAATGATTCCCCGATCTAATTAGACGTTAAAAATAGATTAGTGCCTGATGCGGGGAAAGGTTGGGTTTTCCTATGAACGGACCCTTGATTTTTTCTTTTTTTTTTTAGAAATCCTAATTATTCTTGATTATGGATTGAAAAGGGATGTTATGGATTGAATGTGTAAAAGAAGCAGTATATTGATAAAGAGACTGGATTCCAAAGTCAAAAGAGCGATTGGCCTGCAAAAATAAAAGATTTGTTCTCTTTTGTAATTAGAACAAACATAAACTAATTGGATAGAAAAGGAAAAGATCTGTGGATTAGATTCCTTTTCTTTCCAGGGTTTGTATTAAAAAATGCAACACCCTGTTTTGACCATATTGCACTATGTATCATCATTTGAGAAACCGAGAAATGCTTCTTCTTTCTGATTCAAGTAGAAATACAAATGGAAAAATTGGAAGGGTATTCAGAAAAACAGAAATCTCGTCAACAATACTTCTTTTACCCACTTCTCTTTCAGGAGTATATTTATGCATTTGCCCATGATTATGGATTAAAAGGTTCCGAACCTGCGGAAATTGTTAGTTGTAATAACAAGAAATTTAGTTCACTACTTGTGAAACGTTTAATTATTCGAATGTATCAGCAGAATTTTTGGATTAACTCGGTTAATCATCCTAACCAAGATCGATTGTTGGATTACAACAATTTTTTTTATTCTGAGTTTTATTCGCAGATTCTATCTGAGGGGTTTGCGATCGTTGTAGAAATCCCATTCTCGCTACGAGAATTATTTTGTCCGAAAGAAAAAGAAACACCAAAGTTTCAGAATTTACGATCTATTCATTCAATATTTCCCTTTTTAGAAGACAAATTTTTGCATTTACATTATCTATCACATATAGAAATACCCTATCCTATCCATTTTGAAATCTTGGTTCAACTCCTTCAATACCGGATCAAAGATGTTCCATCTTTGCATTTATTGCGATTCTTTCTCAACTACTATTCGAATTGGAATAGTCTTATTACTTCAATGAAATCGATTTTTCTTTTGAAAAAAGAAAATAAAAGACTATTTCGATTCCTATATAACTCTTATGTATCAGAATATGAATTTTTCTTGTTGTTTCTTCGTAAACAATCTTCTTGCTTACCATTAACATCTTCTGGAAC